AACCTAGGGATCACCAGGCAGCTCTTTTGCTCTATAGGGATCGGGGGGAAGAAGCACTCGCAAAGCTTTGCGTGTCATGTCACGTCATGTCACGTCACGTCACGTCACGTCAATTGATGGAAGGGTCGCGAGCAAAGTGAAACGTCGCGAGCACTCTTGCGAGCGCTTTCACTTAATGCAAAGCATCGCGATAGAGTGCTTTGACTTGCGAGCGCTTTGTGCAAAGCATCGCGATAGAGTGCTTTGACTTGCGTGCGAGTGCTTTGAGTGTGCGAGTGCTTTGACTTGCGTGCGAGTGCTTTGACTTGCGTGCGAGTGCTTTTCACGCTTTGCGAGTGCGTGCTTTGTGCAAAGCACTCTTTGCGAGTGCTTTGTGGGCTTTGCTCGTGACACGCCATTGAAAGTTGCGAGTGCTTTTTGGGCTTTGCTCGTCAAAGTGAGGGGCATAGCACAATTCTTCTTGGAGGAGGGTTTGTTTGCCCGGGTGACTGATCCTGCCATAATGTACTCCTACCTATTTATTGAACCGGCAACCGGAGCATACGACGATCTTCATGCGTGCCCGATATCGAGGTTCCGGAGGAAAGAAAGGGCGGTAGATGATAATTAGAAAGGGCGCCGCGTCTGGACGGGCGGGCGGAATGGATGAGCGAAAGGTGCCATGGAGTGGGGAATATCCCGAGTCTCATGTAAGACAACTAAATGAACCTCAAGGTGGAGCCGAGGAACTGTTTGATTGACCTTCTCGAGAGAGAGATAGAGCCTAGCCTCTTTTGGGAATCTATGCTCCGGGCCGAATAGCTGACCTCCGGCACCTGGCTTTCTCCGGCGCTGACTATCAAAGCTTAGCTGCGCTCAATAGGCCCTGCCCTGTTTTGTTTATGTAGCTTGAAAGCAACCAACGCACATGTCACAGTTGTAGGCTTGACACAGACGTGGTATCCTACGTCACTCCCCCGCCTACGCTCGACCGTCTTTGAGTGAGGAACCATCGCAGAAAGAAGAAACTGCCCTCGCGTAGCAGACTTTGAACTGGCTCGTTCTGTATACGGAACTCGCACCTCGCTTCGCAGCTCGCTCTTGTTGCTCCGCTCCTACAACCAGGCAACACTCTCTAATCTACGTCACTCGCAGGTTGGTTTGGCTTCCTCTCTGGCGGCCACTTTCCTTACCCCCGCTACACTCCCACTCCAAACTACGCCTGCTGAGCAAGATGCATTGCGATTTCCTCTTCTGTGGACGGAGCCTCACCTATGACCCGGGACGGGATAAGAGAGCAAATCTTCGTTTCTCCGGCGCGGCGGGCTTGATCTCATAAAGCCAAAGACGCCCCAAGCAAGACAAGGTACAACTGTTGAGAAGGAAAGAGACATGAACCCGGCTGGATCCGGGCGGGGATAGTGGCGCCCATTCCTCACCAGTTCCGAAAAGGTTCGCTCATGCGGGAGGGAGCATAGATTCCCAAAAGAGGCTACGCTAAAGCTCTATATACGAGAGAGCTCTAGATGAATAGTGATCGGTCCGCTAGTTCATTCACGCAAATCCGAAGAAGTTATCACGGACGAGCCACATGCAGGGAAACTTGCACGTGTGGTTCTGGCCGGGGTTTCCTTCGGTATCTAATAACCATGCTTCTGCTCGCCGCTGGCGCACCTCTCCTAACTATTGCCCATTTATTCCGGAATAATCCTTTTAGGAGGGACAATTCTACATATTTCTGCCAAATCCTTCCATTATTAAGTACGGCTGGTACCATTTCGATGTGTTTCGATTCTTCCGAACAAGAGAGGTTTGATGCTTCTGAATCCATTGTATCAATTCCACTTCCTACTCGCAGTATGCTCTTTATGATCCCGGCTCATGATGCCATTGCCATGTATTTAGCTATTGAGCCTCAAAGTTTATGTTTTTATGTGATCGCAGCATCAAAAAGAAAGTCTGAATTTTCCACGGAAGCCGGCTCGAAATATTTGATCTTAGGTGCATTTCCCTCTGGAATATTATTGTTCGGGTACGACCGGACAACTACCGATATATTCGTCAACTATCTGATCGGTATGACGTGTGAAACTAGCAGACCTCATTGGTTGTGATATGGCTCTGACGGGGGGAACGAAAGAAAAGAATAGATAGAGGCGACCATCTATGTAGTTGTCTATCTAGGGCGATCGATCTACATCTTTCCCCATAGCCCTGGGGCTGTGTCTCGATCTCCTACGTGCGAAAGATGAGGGACTAGTTCCTATGGAGATTCCCCTTGGTCCAATTCCACGACGGAGAGTCGGCGTGGCCTAAAGTGAAGATTGGGGGGAGTAGAGCGAAATAGATCCCCTTCTGGGGTATTCCGAAGGTGTAACCCAGGCAACGAAAAAGGGGCCCGATACTTCCACTAGAGGAGCGACCCGTTGGTTCACCAAACCCCGACCCAGCGTCACACGTTCTCCTGGTCCGAAGGGATCCAGTGCCCTTATCCCGACTCCTCCCGGAATTGCGTTATCGGAGCCGAGCCAGGAATGGCCGAAGTGAGTGGACACCCACCACTTTTCACCGGTGAGAGAGGCCCTCTTTAATACATGAAGACAAGATGTTCACAGGGGCCAGAAAGACTCGGTCATAGGAACCAACCTACGCGCTGGTAAACGAAAACCACCTCGACCGGATCTACCGAACGAATCAGGCCGCCTCTCTTTTTGAAAGAATGAACACGCCGGCCACCAGCTTTCCCAAAAAAGGGGAGATCTGCTGCTTACTGCTCACGGAAACATCCGGCCACCCACCCACTCACCCACCCTATAAGTGGGTGGGTGGGTCAAGTCGTCCGCGTATCTTTCTGATCTCCTCATCTTCTTTTTTGCTTTGCCCAACAGTGTTTGATGGTGTAGGCTAAAAAAGGAAAAGGGGGGACTGAAGTTCATTTTTGTGAGGATCTTACCAGAACTATCATGCATGGGCTGTAGGGTCGGAATCCGTGTGACGAGAGTGGTTTCCAATCTTCTTCGCATCCCTTCGAGTACAAGATTGTCCCGCGGGACGGCGTTAGTGGTCGAGTCGTTTTTGGTAATTGACACCCGTCGCATTAGTTCATATTCATATTCACTGTTAAAGCCGAGTAGTTCTTCCTTCCAAGCTGACCTTCTCGTCCGAGATGGAAAGAAGGAAGAGTTCTTCTTATTGACGGTGGGTTGGATGGATCCTTTCATGGTCTTCTTTTTCAGGTTGGGCGGGAATACAAAATGGCTATTGGGCCCCCCTTTTGATTCTCGCGCTTGTCATTGCCACCTAGTGGCATTTTTGCCTTTCATCGATAAGGCACGATTGCCGCCTATACGGATTAACAATGGGAATGAAATGTTCACTATTCTCGTCAATGAATAAAGAAAGTCCTTTCTTTCTACCTACTCGAGATTTCGTTCGAATTTGCGAGGCCGCCTCCTGCTTGATGGCGTCATTCTTCTTATGGAGAATGAGGATCTCTTTGCGCCTCGCCCAGTCTCGGTCTCTCTTACTCGCTGTGGTTGACCGTTCCTTCTTTTCATAGACTCTCTCATAATCAGAGGGCAGATCGCCTCGTCAGCCTTTCTTGGTTCTCTCTTAATAGTTATTAAGCGAGGCAAGATGCCAGTTCTATGAAAAGGTAGTACTTAATGCGGAGGTCGTCTTTTCCTACTGGGCGGATGCCATCTAAATAAATTCATAGCCTTCGTCTCTTTCCAAGAGATGTGCCACGTTTTCAATCCCTTGTTTTTTCTTTCTCGTTTTTTCAAATCTTGGTCTTCTACTCCCACTACGGGGGCTCGGCTCTAGTTGCTTCGTTTGAGTCGTTCGTGGCCTACGGAGGCCACCGCGCTCTTGAGGATTGACCCTGGAGTGGAAGGTGGTGTGTGTGAGTCAGTTCTCTGTTTGTCAGCTTACGGTCTCTACCTCTGGGAAGAAAGGATGGATGATTGACCCTTGCTCAGAAGTAGGACCCGTCTGGCTACGAGCGGTGCCGCAACTTCTTAATGGTGAATAGCAATACTAACGCTGGGCATTCCTATTTTCCGTTCCCGGTTCCGTTTGGCCGGTTGGCGTTTCAGAGAGAAAAGGGGACGCTTGCAATATCTAAAAGCAAGGGATGGTTCGCCGTCAAGTGTAGTCTACTAAAAGAAAAGAGACTACAGGTTAATTCAAATGCCAAAACAAACAACAAGCTAGCGTTAATCAGACTGCTCATCCTTATGACCCTCTTAGGAAAACTGCGACCCCTTCTTTTCAGAGGATATATTCAATCATATCGCGAACTGTTCTCGTTTGATTGGAAATCCGCTACGGATACATTCCCAGCAGGCTTGATAGTCTTGCTTTTTCTTTTGCGGTTCTGAACTGCATTTGAATCAGCGTGGATGAGGGTTGAGTTCCAGATTGATCTTCCTTAGATCAATTGTATTGGACGGGCCAACCACTTTGGTTTGGAATGGTGCGCAAGGCGCTGTTAAGCCCTCAAGAAAAACCTCCGTTCGCGACTTTGAGCACAATATCCTAAGCCATCGGGGCTTCCAGGCCCTCCCCAGCTACTGAAAGGCAACCAAAGGGGACGTAGGGGAGATGGAACAACGTCCAAGCGAACCCAGCAGCAACAACCTGCTTCTCAGCAAAGACAGTTCCACTCCCAAACCTACCAGCAATCTCAAGTGAAGAGTCAACCACCTCAACAGCAAGACTCCTGTGCTCTACTCCAATTAGGGCAAAACCAAATCAAAGTAAGGCGAGTCAGAGAAGGTTAGAGATAACCGTTGCTTTGACATGACAAAATCATCCCAACTACATCAAAATCAGCAACCACACCAGTCCCATCGCTTCGACAGTCCAGAGTGCCCCTGTTCAACAGTCAAATTTCCAAGGTCAAAGCAATGGCCAGCGTAGGCGTCGACAATGGACTGATTGTGCGGGTTATCTTTGACAAGTTAAGTGCGTGCATTATTAATGATGCGGCTTGCCTACCTATCGACCGCCTCCAGAACCGACGCCTGACGGCGTTGACCCCATATGATAAATTCCATCGTTATGTTGGGCATAGCACTAACAGCTCTTAGGCATTTTGTTCAAGTTGTTTAGGGTCATCTACCGCTGCCCTATCCCATCGAACCCGAATCTGAACATGGTCAGGAAGTGGGTTCGTGAACCATGTTCAGAGAGGGGGCAAGGCTCCCATGGAGAGCCAAACGTCTTTAAGCATGCCAAAACAAACAACAAGCTAGCGTTAATCAGACTGCTCATCCTTATGACCCTCTTAGGAAAACTTTGACAAGCAGTCTACGGCACCTAAACAACCAACCGCTAGTGCCTCCTATCAAAATCGAAATCATGCCCTTCTTTTTCTTTTCATATATCTTGATATTGATGAAGAGCTTACTTGACTTTTTTAGCAAAAAATCCTCAACCATCTGCTACTACTCGAAACATATCCGTCCTCGAGGTGGCAGATCCTCGAGAACCGCTCACCCCTTCACTGGAAACGACTGACGCTACCCCACCTCAGGGTCGGGGCGCCCATCGACATACATGGCGGGGAAGCCTAGCAGAACGGCTATCCCACACTTGGCTAGGTCCATTCCATTGAGGCTTGATGATCTTTGCATCAATACCCTTCCTTTGTGCTACAGACAGCATCAGTCAATACCACCAGGTCAGGGGAAGAATTTCTCATTCGCAGCCTCTCAACCAGTTGAGAAAAAGCCTGCTTTGTCGAAGCCATCCTACAATGTGGCCAACCAGTGGGAGGCCAAGGCCTTCCTGCCCAGATCTCTATTATGGAACGAATTCTCTTACCGGGCCACTGAACAAGTCCATCGGGCTGGCAAAAGCTAGCACAAGCAAGCGTCCCTAATTCCATTCTACCGGAAGCAAGCTATGGTGGGCCCCAACCAATTACCTTCACTCATCATTCTTTGCCTGACATTCGCTATCCCCCGACCCCTGTATGTAGAGGCCTTTGTAGACCACTACAAAAGAAAGAGGGTCTTGATAGACACTGGTGCAGGCCTTACGTCAACCATGATATTTGCACATTGAGTACAGCTAGGCTGTTTCCCCGGTTTGCTCTTCACTACAGCTGTTCGTGCATATGACGGGACCACTCGAACCGCGAAAGGTATAGTTCGACTTCATCTCCAAGTGGGACCCCTTGTTCGGTTTTTCTTCTATGCAGTCAAAGCACTCGCACGCAATATACGCGATGCTTTGCATTAAGTTCAAGCGCTCGCAAGTCAAAGCACTCTATCGCGATGCTTTGCATTAAGTGAAAGCGCTCGCAAGAGTGCTCGCGACGCTTTGCTCGTTTAGCTTTGCTCGCGACGTTTCACTTTGCTCGCGACCCTTCCGTTTCACTTTGCTCCCGACGTTGAGCTTTGCTCCCGACCCTTCTCATCAAGTTGAATGAGAAAGGTTTGATAGAGAAGTATAGGAGCACTTCCCTTGTCCGGATCCGGATCGGTATATTCACTATGATTGATTTATCCAGCTGCTAGGGTCTCGCACTACCTGACCTTGACCTCCCTTATCAAGTCCATTACCACGGCGACAGAGCACTCACTTTGTGTATCAATGGTAACCAAGACAGTCCCCAGTAGCGGATTCAATAACACCTTCCCCAGTTGCTGGAGCCGATTCGGACAGAAAAAGAAAGAAGGTTTTGGCATTTTCCATCATTTAGAAGTACTTTCCTTCCGCTTCTTGACAAAGACCGAATGATCAGTATTCCTCCTGTTGAAAGGTATTACGCGCATATCAAACCAGGGTCAGGGTGAGCGATGGAATATTCATCTGTGGTTCGGGGCGGGTAGTGTATACGAACGGGAAAGACGGATGGAATGAAGAACCAAGTACATATGAGTGGGATGATGGGCTATAGGTCTGTAGAAAAACCGTGACTTGCCGTTGTGTGCCCTCCCCCCCTCACACTTTGTGCCCGCCTCCACCTATCACGCTAATGTAGAACGAAAGGAGGTCAGGTCGAGGCCGGAACAACGCTATACTCAAAAGCAGGAGCGGATGCCGTTGCTTACCTTTCACCAATCAAACCTGTTTCAGAGCTATTACCTCGAGAGGTAGGGGCAGCGGTTACATCACCATATGAACCAGGGGCATCGCTTCGTAGACAAAGCTAGCCGCGGTAGAGTCAGAAGTAGAGGCAGGCATTTTCTTCTTTGGCTGTTTTAGTAAAAGCAATTTGACCTTCATCAACATATGATGAGAAAATGAACGTGAACCTCTCTAACTATTCGCAGAGTCAAAAGAGACATTTCACGCGTTTACTCAGATCCAATTGCATATCCTGCTTCGTAATCGGCAGTAGTGGAAGCAGAAGCGGAGTACATAGCCGAGATGGAAACCGATGAAGGAGCTGGCCACTGACGACTAAGAAGCCATTTGAGATGTAGAAATGAGTTGTGGACGGGGAGAAATGAACATGTAGGATGTAGATTTCGCCGTCGTCAGTGGTTGATTTATCAATAACACACCAGTCTTTCTTCTCTCTCAATCTTTTGCTATACTACACTACATATACCAGCTATAAGCTAAGAGTGCGCCGTCTTCCTATTCCCCCCAGGGGGCTGCGGTAGTGGCCTCCAATAGTAGAAGGAGGCGGAGGTACCACCAGAAACTGAAGCCAGAGAGAAAGCAGCCCTCAAAGCGGGGGCAGAGGCAGAGTGAGTTGGTAACCTTGCGGCGTATACGGAAAAGGGTCCCCAGAGCTCGTTGTCATTGTGCCAGCGGAATGAGTAGTATAAGCACCCGAGGCACGGGCTGGTCTTTGAATTTGACCCATCCGAATTCTACAGCGGCGGAAACGGTAGCATCATAGGTAGCTTAGCCGGTCGGTTCAGTAGCAGTCGCAGTCGAAGTGGAGTTGGTTGATGCAGTCGCAGTATATCCAGCAGAGGTTTTTGACTCTGTCAACCGAAAGAAAGGAGCAGGGGGGCCCGGGCCGGGGGCACAGGGAGGCCAAGGCGCAACTAACTACTAGGTAAATAGGACTCTACTACGTATATCCAGCAGAGGAGCCCACTATATACGCCTAGTTATCCACTAGTTATCCATTTTGTTTTGGTGTTGGTGAGCCCACTATATACGCCTAGTTATCCAGCTTACCCAACCAACTGCCTCTTCTCCAGGATCGACCTTCCTGCCCTAGAAGCTGATGAGAGCATCCCACCACGACCTGCCTCTTCCTCGCCACCACGATCTCTAATACATTCTATGCTTCGCTGCTCCCGTTCGGATAAGACCGGGAAGAATGACACAATGGACTTTTCATTCCGCTTTGCGATGACTGGTCCTTCCGTTTCGTCCCCGTCTCTAACTCCACTTTCGGGGCTGGGACAAGAACAACAAACTTTCACTACATTACTACACTACATTGTTCATCACCAAAAAGCACTCGCAAAACGTTCCACTCGCACGCGATGCTTTGCACAAAGCGCTCGCAAGATAGCTTTGCTCGCGACGTTGAGCTTTGCTCGCGACCCTTCCGTTGAGCTTTGCTCGCGACCCTCCCGAAGGTTGAGCTTTGCTCCCGACCCTTCCGATCAATTTTTGCTTTTGCTCGTACAATAACAAAGCAAAATTTGCAAATTCCCTCTCTCAAAGCACTCGCTTTTCAGTGCTCATGACGTGACATGACGTTGGGCTTCGCCTTTGCCCTTGCAACGGATGCTGGTGACGAAGAACTCGTTGGACTCTTCCACGAGCTTCGGTGCTTCCTCTGCAGCGGGTGCTTTGGTGGGTAAAGAGCGCTCTCCGGCCATTCCCATAAGTCACTCCTATTAGTATTAGGCACATGGTCTTCGTAGCTCGCCCTCGGGGTGGATCCGCGAGCACGCAAAGGGGATGTGTGGTCCGAACCTAAGCGCACGGATCTCTCTCCTCGTCCCATGCCTAGTGAAGTGAAACAAACTCTGATTATGCTTATAGTGAGATTAGTCAGCTGATATGAGAAAGTGCTAGGGAAGGTCCTTCTGCTGACTAATCTCACTATAAGCCCTAGCACTTTCTCATATCATACAAAAACCGTCGATGATCCATCTGCTCGATCTGGATCCACATCTGCACTTTCCCATGGAACTGCTGCTCTATCTCGATCTGGCACCTCGTTTATGCTTCCGCCGCTGCTTCAACTGGTTTCGGGTCAAATACCACTCGGGCAACTGACCGATCGGGGTCTGTATCTCGTTCTGCTCCTTTATTGGACACTGCTACCCCAGCAGCAGCTATTAAAGGTTGTGCTTTGACTCGGGAAACTCGATCCACCGGGTATGGATCCGAATCATAAACTCGCTATGGGATTGCCACTTCAACAGGCACTGAATCCACTTAAGTTCAGTTGCACTTGCCTATGACTCCACCTTAGCTGAGGCATACGGAACTACGGATGAACCAGAGCTCCTATAAAGACTAGCAGTTGAGACGGATGAAACCTAGCCCTTATACATATAACCTTTCTTAGCACAGATGGAGGGTATGGGACGTCACGTATTTTCAAGGTCATCCCCCCAAACACAAAAATAGCTATTTCCGAACAACCCAGCAGAGCGCCTCCGATCGATTGCCCGGTACACGTCGCACCTTAGGAAAGTCCGCTTGGGATAGGCGTGATAGCTTTAGCCATTACCAAGGAGCTGATCCGTTCAGAACTCAGTTGACTGCTTATATATCAAATGTTGAGGTTTGGTTTCAAAGGCGGATGCTTCCGTTAGAGATCTATAGCCTGTGTTAGATGCATATCCAGTTCCTAGGCCCGCAGCATACCTTCCGATTTCCGAGCAATAGCCAGTTCCAGTTGTTAAACCCGTCGATCCAGTTGGTTTCAGAAGCAAGGGTAGCCGGCCTCCTTCCAGCAGCGCATTCTGGGATTAGCTAGTCCAGTGTGCAGTCGGTGCAGCAACCATTTCACCAGCAGAACTAGTTTATCTAACTTCCCGACAAGCGGAAGAATTTCTGATCCCAGGCACCGCATTCCGCCTTGTTTTATCAATCTCCGCCCGAGCTGGCTACCCCTGCTCTTGAGCCGCATGTGTCTGAAATCTGATAGGTCTTGCATTGGTCTGCCATTAGTCAATGGCTGAGTTGTTCGCGTATCCCTAGCCTTCGTAGCAGGGGTTGTTGCCATTGCCCTTTGAACTACATAAGGCATTCCATCTGCCCGGCGTGTCCTTCTGATCTTCAGATGTTAAGGGTTGTTACCCTGGCAGTTCTGACCCCTGTAGGTCGAGACCTTGGCGGTTCCGTTATATGGCCCCTCCCTACTGGGTAAGCTCGATATCTAGTCAATCATGCATGCGTTGGGAAGCTATTGCACTCACCTTACATATGTCAAAGCACTCGCAAAGCGTAGGGCAAAGCACAAAGCACGCACTCGCAAAGCGGTGGGGGCTTATAGAGTGCGTGCTTTGTTTTGTGCAAAGCCCCCAACTTGATGAGCAAAGCCCAAACGGAAGGGTCGGGAGCAAAGCTCAACGGAAGGGTCGCGAGCAAAGCTCAACGGAAGGGTCGCGAGCAAAGCTCAACGTCGCGAGCAAAGCTAAACGTCGCGAGCAAAGCTCAACGTCGCGAGCACTCTTGCGAGCGCTTGAACTTAATGCAAAGCATCGCGTGCTGACTTGCGAGCGCTTAATGCAAAGCATCGCGATAGAGTGCTTTGACTTGCGAGCGTTTCACTTTGTGCAAAGCCCAAACGAGCAAAGCTCTCTTGCGTGCGAGTGCTTTGAGCGATAGAGTGCTTTGACTTGCGAGTGCTTTGATCGTCGAACTAACAAAAACTTTGCAATATGTCTCATTCACAATATTCCAATTTAGGGTGGACAGATGCGATAACAATTACACGGAGGAAGACCTTATTTGCTTTGCTTTATTTTATTTGGTTGGTTTGTTATTGGAAATTCTAAGTATCTATTCCCGGCGAGCCATAGCAATTGCGCCAACTAAGGAAAAGGATTATAGATCAAAATCAGAAATGAATCTGTTTCACATTACTTGTCAGGTCCAGTTCTATGATCTGGTTTGATCTTGTAGTCCAAATAATCCCGTACCATGACGTGTTTGGGATAGTAGCAATTAGTGAAAAAAACAGACTTGTACAAAAAGAAAAAGAGAATCCAAAAAGCCATCTCCGACAGTAATTCTGACAAGTCTCCAATCCAAAAATGCAAAGAATTGTAATATTCTGAACCATTCATAAACATCACAGCAAATAAGATTAAGACATTTATGGCTCCCACGTAAATAACTGCGCAGCAGCTACAAAAAAAGAGTTCGATGGTAGAAAGATATACAAACAAGACCAACGAAAAGAAGAAATTGGATTGGTAAGTAATACCACTCAGTCACCTCCTACTATAAGACCTGATCCCAGAGATACTAAAAGAATATCATGTATTGGCGCAGGCTTAATGAGGTCAAGGCGCGACAGGGGTTGATAATTGAGAAATGAGATTTGCGGTTGAAAGCTTATGTGTTAAATAAGCGAGAAATAATCGGATCGGGATTTTGATGAATGGGGAAATGAACTGCCTGTCAGAAATAACAAATCGTGGTTGGGAAGTTTGATATCTAATAGTTCTTACCCCAGCGTGGTGTGGGTTTATGTAGATAGAGTTAATCAATTGAACGGGCCAATGAAGCTTTTGTCTTTAGTCGCAACAGAGTTCGTCATTTCATATTGAGAATGAAACAAATGCAAAATACACTCGCTTTTCAATGTTTTTATACGTTGAGGAAAGAAGATTAGTTTGAAGGTTGTTGCGGTAACGAAGGCCCTGCCCGGGGTCAGGTGCTGTAGGCGGAATCAAACCCAATAGGGTAGGGTTCCAAACCTAATTCGTTCGGTCTGTACCATAGCAAACACAAAAAAAGCCTTTTTCTTCGCTTCGCCTGATGGGTCTTGTCTTGCTTTAATCAGTAGGGGCCTCGTGCTGCCATGCTTCGTCCCCCTTTGACGGCATTCTCCTTGAAGAAGGAAGACGGGCTTGAACTTGAAAGATTGCTTTTATGTGGTTTTTGGTATGCTTAACACTCACTCGTCGATCACCTAGCCGATCCCGAATAGCCCGATCTTGATTGAAACCGATCCGCCGGGCCTTTCCATATTGATTGCGCGCGGGTCTACGAGACATGGGACTGAGGGCAACTCAGACTCCGGCTGAAGGCGGCAGCCCAGACGTGATTCAAGCATCTGGTATGTAGAATGTACACGGTTGGGTTGGGTAGTAAGAGGATGAGGCCTTCGGGTGTTCGCCTTTTGATTGAGTTGGAGAACGAAGTGGTTGGTTGCTTCTGCTTGTCGGGCAGCCTCACTTCATTCATGCATGGGCCTTCCACAAAGGAAAGGCATTGGTTCAACTTGGCTTGGGAGCCGACGAAGCTTGGAATGACGCTTGCAGTCTGTGTAGAAGCAGACAGCGTCAAACCATGCGAGATGACGCATATGCCAAGGATATGACGCATAAGGAAATGCGCATTCCATTCCAGAAAACAGGGCATTCGGGGCATCTTCTTCTTCTGTGCGTGTGCATGGGATATCGCCGACTAATGATGAAACCAAAGCGGACATTCATTGATGATGACGCACACTTGCAAATGCCCAAGGAAAGAAAGACAGGGAGCACACTCCCCTCGTGGACACGATGAAAAGGACTCCGTGCTACACTGCTTCCTAATTGGATCCTTTTCGTCTTGTGATCGCCATGCCATCTTTCGCGAGAATGGCAAAACGAGGTTGATTCGCTTACTTGATCGCGAGGATTGATTGTTGAGCGGGTTGATTGTGAATCCACTGTCGAGATACTCAGCTTTCCCCTACCGTTGTTTAGGTCCCTCTAGTCCCACGCTATGGAATCGAACCATAGAGTAGTTGCCGTCTCCCTGAGAGTAGATCGTGGGAAAAAAAAGGTCTGTCATCCTCCTCATTATAGTCCTCCGCAAAGCCATAGCATTTCGTCGGAATACATCCTGTCTTTTGACCGTCGTAGCCCTATGCATAGTCAGTACTATAGCCCCAATCATGGCTACTAATAAAATAGGACTAGGAACCAAAAACCGGACGGAATAATAGGTATAAAGTAAATTGCCCAATGTTTCCGAATTAGTCCAACTTCGTACCTTTCCGGCATGAACCATATAGATAAGAGAGGTCGTCTTTCCATGGGTTGGTAGTAACGGAATGGTTTCATTATCTAAAATGAAGAACATTTCCCACCAAAGGATCAGTCCAATAATACCACTCACTGGTAAATAGCGCAAGACTTCTTCGTGAATCTCCGCTATTTGAATATTAAACATCATAACCACGAATAGGAATGAAGCGGCAATAGCTCCTATATGAACTACTGGGGAGATCATAGCGGAGAAGTCGAGACCTAACAACAGAAGTAAACCGGAAGTGTTGCGAAACACTGGGATGGGAAACGAAACGGGATGTACCGGATTTTTAGCACGTACAACCATCAAACCAGAGACCAAAGCAGGGCTCGACGAAACAGAAAGTATCATGGTACGTCGTCCTTCCGAAATGGAACTTTCATGCTGGAGCAAGAACTAGCATTCAAGTCGATCTATTACGACCAGCGCGGTTGTTCGTATTTCATTTTCTTTCTTCTTTTTCTCGGCGTTGACTAAAAGACAGAAGAGAAAAGAGTGAACCGAGTGAAGAGATTCCTATATGAATCAAGACTACCGACCCACAACACAATAAACCACTATTCTATTCCACTAATGAACATAGCGAAAGGCTTAGCTGCATTGCCCCCATCAACATAGAAAGGGGTACCTGAGCTTTGGTCGAGCTGATCTGTAACGGATCAAAGCGACCGTTGGTCGGGCTGATCTGTAACTGTAACGGGTCAAGGCGACCGCCCCTGCCCAATGTTTCCGACCCAACTTCGCTCGTTCGGGTCGAGAAAAAAACTAACTACTTTTGCATTCAGATTAATTACCTAACTAGCCCTTCATGCAATTAATAGATTCTACAGCAATAGTCCCTCGGATTCGGAAAGTAATAACAAGAATGGCTGACCCAATAGCAGATTCCGCTGCTGCCACCGTTGGAACCAATGAAGCAAATGACTGGCCCGTCATATCATCCGAAGAAACAGAAAATACCAAAAAGTTCGAATTGACTGCTAGTAACATTGATTCAATTGGCATTAACATAATAAGAATATTTCGTCTATTTAGGAGGATCCCCCAAATACCTAAGAGAGAAATTATCACTGACAATGTGAAATATTTGATAGGATCCGTTTCGGGAACGTGGAATGTTGGATAAATTCAGAAAGAAGATTGATGTGTACTCGTGTGGATCCAAGAATTGCTCGCTCGCCGGATCAGAGCCATCACTCCTTATAGATTGAGAACATAGTTCTTGAAATTGAGGTTCCCAGTGAAAAATAAAAAGATCAAAGCACTCGCACGCAAGTCAAAGCACTCGCACGCAAGTCAAAGCACTCTCTCACTCAAAGCACTCTATCGCTCAAAGCACTCGCACGTCAAAGCACTCGCACGCAAGTCAAAGCACTCTCTCACTCAAAGCACTCGCACGCAAGTCAAAGCACTCGCACACAGGGCTTTGCTCGAATAGTTATAACTGGGCTTTGCACAAAGTGAAACGCTCGCAAGTCAAAGCACTCGCAATATACGCGAGGCTTTGCATTAAGTGAAAGCGCTCGCAAGTCAAAGCACTCTATCGCGATGCTTTGCATTAAGTGAAAGCGCTCGCAAGTCAAAGCACTCTATCGCGATGCTTTGCATTAAGTGAAAGCGCTCGCAAGTCAAAGCACTCTATCGCGATGCTTTGCATTAAGCGCTCGCAAGTCAGCACGCGATGCTTTGCATTAAGCGCTCGCAAGTCAGCACGCGATGCTTTGCACAAAGCGCTCGCAAGTCAAAGCACTCTATCGCGATGCTTTGCATTAAGTGAAAGCGCTCGCAAGAGTGCTCGCGACGTTGAGCTTTGCTCGCGACCCTTCC